ACTCGATTGCTAAGTCTAATGAGTTCCATTTTCGTTTAAAAGTGTTATAACATAATTTGTCATTTGTAAATGAAATTCTATGCCAGAGTTCTTATTTACTATATGTTTTTCACTAAATCTGTTCATTCAAAATCATGAGATGTGTAGATGTCACAGATAATAAGTTATTTCTTTTTTTCTCAAACTTTTCAAATAAAACTAAACCTTAGGTAAGTACTTTTTAAACATATGCATAAAAAAAACATATTCCATTTAGCTCCGTCATGCCTACTCTAACTAGTTATTTCGGTTTTTTACTAGCGACTTTAACTATAACTTCCGTTCTATTTATAGGTCTGAACAAGATACGACTTATTTGAATTTAATTATTGAATAAACAATTCAAGAAATCGTTCTGTCGGATTTTTTATAGGTAGCAATTGAAATTTATTGGTTCTTGAGATTCCTGGGCAATTCCGATTTATATTTAGGGATAGATATTACCCTTCTTTTTTTTTTTTCAAACAAATAAATTGAAATGATTGAAGTTTTTCTATTTGGAATCATTTTAGGTTTAATTCCTATTACTTTGGCGGGATTATTTGTAACTGCATATTTACAATACAGACGTGGTGATCAGTTGGACTTTTGATTAATTACAATTTTTTAATCTCCCGTGGATTAGAAAAAAAGGGTCAAAGTTCAGTCTAATTCGTGAATTCACTTCGACCTACCAAGAATCACGCTCTGTAGGATTTGAACCTACGACATTGGGTTTTGGAGACCCATGTTCTACCGAACTGAACTAAGAGCGTTTTCTTATCACAATGGATTGTTGTTTTTTGCAATCCAAAACTCTATCTGCATTGTATATGAAATCTATTATATAGAAAAAATTAGAGAGTTCGTATGTCCAATTTCAATGAATTTCTCCTTACTTCTTAGAATAAAAGTAATTAGGTAGGGATGACAGGATTTGAACCCGTGACATTTTGTACCCAAAACAAACGCGCTACCAAGCTGCGCTACATCCCTTTCAATTCAATAACAATAGTCTAATTGTAAAGAATCCTTGTCTTGTTTTCCACATCCTTATTTTTTTGTTAATTTCCCATGCCATGTCTTTTTTTTGGTTTCATATTATAGAAAGTATGTATCTATTTATGTAGCTGAAAACAAAACCTGCCTTAACTTCGAAAAAATAAAAAATTTTTCGCGAATGCTCAGAGGGTATGCTATTCTTTTTATCTTATCTATTGGATCTTTGTCCATTTTTATTTGATTTAGCTTATGCGTTAGATACATCTGCTCAGATATTAGATATGTATTATTATTTTATACTTTAATTTATACATTAAATCAATTAAGAAGGAGGGTTTTCAATGCGAGATTTAAAAACATATCTTTCCGTAGCACCGGTACTAAGTACTCTATGGTTTGGATCTTTAGCGGGTTTATTAATAGAAATCAATCGGTTTTTCCCAGATGCATTGACATTCCCCTTTTTTTCATTCTAGTTATATTAACATGGGAAAGGGGGTAATGAGGATTAGAGAAAGAATCCTTTTTTTGTGACTAATTTTTTTCATTCGAGTCTGAACTCCAGTTTTGGTGAAGTTGAATTTCTTGTTCTTCTTTAATTGCCTAAAATAATAGTAGGGTCATTTAAAGAAGAACAAGGGAGGTTTATACACCCTACTTAAATAAATACTATGAGTAGAAATTTAAGTACGTACTATGTTCTTAATTTATATACTATCTATTACTCTATTTATTAGTTATTATTATTTATTGCAATGAACTCTTTATTAATTGTTTTTTTATATTTCGAGTTAGCAACATCTTTTTTTACTTTCCTTTCTTCTTGACTATAGAAAAGTTGTTTGAATCAAAAATACCAAAAATAAAAAGGAGTTTTATGGCGAAGGGGAAAGATGTCCGAGTAAAAGTTATTTTAGAATGTAATAGTTGTATTCGAAAGAGTGTAAATAAGGAATCAAGGGGCGTTTTCAGATATAGTACTCAAAAGAATCGACACAATACACCTAGTCGATTAGAATTGCGAAAATTCTGTCCCTATTGTTACAAATATACAATTCATGGAGAAATAAAGAAATAAAATAGATGGAGCCGAACGATTCCCTTAAATTCACTGAAGGGGACAAAACGATTTTCATTATAATTCTATATTATTTACTATATTTTATATATATTATAAAATATTATAAAAGAGAACTAAACAAACCAAATCCTATTTCGGCTGGACCTAAAAAAATTATAATGACGAAGTAGTATTTTTGGTATATATAAAGTAGAAATTAAACATTAAACAAACTATGGATAAATCCAAGCGGTCTTTTCGTAGACGTTTGCCCCCCATCCAACCGGGGGATCAAATTGATTATAGAAACATGAGTTTAATTAGTCGATTTATTAGTGAACAAGGAAAAATATTATCTAGGCGAATAAATAGATTAACTTTGAAACAACAACGATTAATTACTATTGCTATAAAACAAGCTCGTATTTTATCGTTGTTACCTTTTATTAATAATGAGAAACATTTTGAAAGAAACGAGTCGACTACTAGAACTTCTAGTTCTAGAACAAAAACTAAATAACAAATGAAAATAATAATATGTTTTTTCTTAATTGATAATAATCAAAAATAATGAAATTGAATCAAAAAAGAAATCTGACCTAAAACATGGATTGCGGCTTTGTTCTAAAAAAACCTGAGACTCCCGAATTTATTGTTGTAAGGTAAAATTTTGAATTCATTTTTTTATAAATAAGACTAATTGCGATTCCATACGCCCGGAGAATAAACTCCGGGGAATTGAATTTAAATTTTTTCGGGGCATTGTTTTCAATCTTCTTTTTTTATGATCTCATTTGAAATCATATAAAGACAATTCTTATTTAATATAGCTATTTGTGCAAGTACTTTACGATTAAGAAGCAACTGTCTATTGTACAGATCATGGATAAATTTACTATAATTATAGGATACCCTCCCTTCGCGGATTACTGCGTTGATCCGAGTGATCCATAAACGACGAAAATCTCTCTTTTGCCTATCTCTATCCCTATGAGCCGAAACTAAAGCTCTTATTTTCTGTTGAGTAATAATTCGAGTAAGTCTTGAATGAGCCCCCTGAAAGGTTGATGCAAATAAACGGATTTTTTTTCTACGTCTTCGAGCTATATAGCCTCGTCTAACTCTAGTCATTGAATAAATGAAACTTTGATGAATAACTAATTGATTTTATTTCGTTTAGTTATTCTTTTCTCCCCTCCTAGTGTATTAATAACAAAACGGATTTTTCCAATGTATAAAAAAAATCCCAATGGCTTTTGCTGCTATAACCTTCCTGACCACGATTTTTTTATTTTTTTCGACATTGCATCTTGAAATAAAAAAAACTACGATATTTTAATAATATATCAAATATGAAAAAAGTCAATAAATAGATATAGTGGGTTCCTTCGTTTCTATGGTTCCTTCTTAAACGGTCAGGTCCTCTCTATGCACCGGAGCTTCTAATACTTCATTTCTGTCTATTGATAACTTGTACAGTTCAAACTTTTTTTGGCTCTACCTATGCAGTAATAGGTCTTTCACAATTAGATCTCCCTATACAGTAACGGTATTTCATTTTGAAAGTTAGCTGGATAGCTGACCCTATTAGTCCGTTCTTACAAATAAGCTTTTTCTTTTAAAAAAGGATTCCCCGCTAAATGGATAACGTTAACGCTACCAACAGAAATTTTTTATTTACACTAATAGAAACCATAAATTTCATACACAATAGATGAATATATCTTTTGTTTTTAGAACGTCATCTTTTCAATTTTATTCTATTCATCCGTATGGATCATTGATACTAGAAAATTTTTTTAGTTTCGTTGGCTTTTGTTCCAGCTCATAATCTGAACGAGTCACACATACACCCTAGTACATGTTCCTCGACGCTGCGGGCATCCCCGAAGAGCGGGGGATTTAGTGAGATTTCTGATTGGCTGTCTTGTGTTTCTAATAAGTTGTTTAATTGTTGGCATGATAAATTATATAATATAAATAATGCTGAAAAGCTGGTTTAGATCAATCCTAACCGAATGCATTTCTAGTTAATAGAATCATAAGATAAACCCAGTGACAAGATAAAATTTTAAACTGAAAACTATTTTTTTTTATTCGACCGCCACAAGATCAACAATTCCATAAGCTTGGGCTTCTGTTGCTGACATAAAAACATCCCTTTCCATATCTTCGGATACAACCCATATGGGTTTGCCTGTTCTTTGTACATAAACCCTTGTGAGAGTTTCGCGTAATTTCAATAGTTCTTCCGCTTCCAAGATAAATTCTCCCGTTTGAGCCTCGTAAAAAGAGCTAGCAGGTTGATGAATCATTACCCTGATGTTATACCTTAAAGGGGATTGCGACGAGGCAAAGAGAAAAATTAGATTTAGATATATTAAACAACCGTACGTGCGTTTTTTTCGTATTGCATACGGCTTTATAATGGAATTTACTTTATTCCTTGAAATAAAAAATCAATCCGATCCCAATTAGTAAATGATCCAATTACCACCCTTCTTTTCGGCAGGAGTAAAAAAAAATACTATGGTGGCTCCGTTGCTTTTTATTTTTTCTAAGCAATCCCAAAGTTTCTTTTTGATCCGAATTAAAGAAGGAAAAAAGGCTTTTTTATACTTTTTCAAATATAAATTTTATTTTAATTAAGAGTCTAGAGTCTTTTGATATGAAAAAAGTTTGTGACGCTGAAACGGACTCCCAATAAAAAAATAGGGAATATTCTTCATCTCATACTACCCCTTCGATATATAATCTAAAATCTAATGCTTTGAAAAAAAAATAGAGAAAAAAGTTATCATATCGAATTCAAAGTGCCATGCTATTATTACTTCATTTTAAAATTCATTTAATATGGTGAAGGCATAGTATTCGTTTTTCTCTCAAATAAAAAACTCATTGGCGCCAAACGTGAGGGAATGCTAAACGTTTGGTAATTTCTCCTCCGACCAGTATAAAGGATCCCATTGAAGCGGCTAATCCCATACATATTGTATGTACATCTGGTCGCACAAATTGCATAGTATCATAAATAGCTACTCCAGGTATTACCCAACCGCCAGGAGAATTTATAAACAAATACAAATCTTTGGTATCATCCTCGATACTGAGATATATCATAAGACCAATAAGTTGATTCGCGATCTCACTATCAACCTCTTGGCCTAAAAAAAGTAATCTTTCTCGATAAAGTCGGTTGATTAGGATAAAATGCATCCCTTAGAAACCGTACATGCACCTTTTTATGCATACGGTTCAAAAAACTTTTGAAAAAAAAAAAATCAATTTGTAGACTTGATTCGTTTTTCATTTTGTTAGAGGTTTTAAAAACTCTAATGTTATAACAAAAAACATTAGGTTTTGCGCCTTTAAACCCAAAACCCAATTACTCATAATAAAATTTATTAAAAAAAAAAGAGAATTTACTATAAACTTATTTAACTTTCTTTTCATTGATGTATCAGTTCATCGAGATCCATTCCAAATCACGATATCATTTTCTTGTTCTTGAATGGGCCTTTTGAATTTTTTTAGGTTTATGTTCTACTCCGGGTAAAGATCTGCCCGATTTAGATTTGCACATATAGGACAAATTTTTCCAATACCACATATTTTATGTGTATTTTTTTATTTTATATTTGAAAATAAATTTTATTTTTAGTTAAATTTAAAGTAAATAAAATGTATAAAACAAGTAGTAATCTTAAATATTAATTGGTTTTTTCATAAACGGAGCCTGGATACTTCATTTAACCGAAACAACCATAAATTATTCTAATTGATAATGTTAATTTGAATTCCCCTTAAAACTCAAAAAAAAGATCTAACTGACTTTCACGCTCCAAATTTTTTATGACGCAAAAAATCTTTATTGGGCGAAAGGGAGGATATCTCAATCGGGAGAGAGAACGGGGAAATACCATACGACCCAATATATCTGACAAGTCGCACTATACGTCAACCCAAGATGCATCTTCCTCCCCAGGACTTCGAAAGGGAACTTTTGGAACACCAATAGGCATAAAAGAAAAGAAAAAATAAAGTATTATGGTTTACTTTGATGTGGAAACGTAGTTCAGAAAAGCAACCTTGGCATATATTATACCTAGATTAAGAATATAAAATCACCAAGTAGCAAAGTATTTACTGAAACAACAAGATGGTATAAACTTCCCGTTGCGTATTGATACTTATCAGATATAGAATAGATTTGTTTCTCTTTGTTCCTATATTACCAACAGAATAGAACAAATATGAACTCTTGTTTCGAGATAATCTATTGAAGGGGTCCATTGCATAATCATAATTTTTGCTAATGCAATAAAGTTACATAGTATTATTTTTCTTTGATAAAAGGGGTATTTCCATGGGTTTGCCTTGGTATCGTGTTCATACTGTCGTATTGAATGATCCCGGTCGATTGATTTCTGTTCATATAATGCATACAGCTCTGGTTGCCGGTTGGGCTGGTTCGATGGCTCTATATGAATTAGCAGTTTTTGATCCCTCTGATCCCGTTCTTGATCCAATGTGGAGACAGGGTATGTTCGTTATACCGTTCATGACTCGTTTAGGAATAACCAATTCATGGGGCGGTTGGAGTATTACAGGGGGGACTATAACGGATCCGGGTATTTGGAGTTACGAAGGTGTCGCCGGAGCACATATTGTGTTTTCTGGTTTGTGCTTTTTAGCTGCTATTTGGCATTGGGTCTATTGGGATCTAGAAATATTTTCTGATGAACGTACAGGAAAACCTTCTTTGGATTTGCCTAAGATTTTTGGAATTCATTTATTTCTTTCCGGAGCGGCTTGTTTTGGTTTTGGTGCATTTCATGTAACAGGCTTGTATGGTCCCGGAATCTGGGTATCCGACCCTTATGGACTAACTGGAAAAGTACAACCGATAAGTCCAGCCTGGGGTGTGGAAGGTTTTGATCCTTTTGTTCCAGGAGGAATAGCTTCTCATCATATTGCAGCAGGGACATTAGGCATATTAGCAGGTCTATTCCATCTTAGTGTCCGTCCGCCTCAACGTCTATACAAAGGATTACGTATGGGTAATATTGAAACCGTTCTTTCGAGTAGTATTGCTGCTGTCTTTTTTGCAGCCTTTGTTGTTGCCGGAACTATGTGGTATGGTTCAGCAACTACTCCGATCGAATTATTTGGCCCCACTCGTTATCAATGGGATCAGGGATACTTTCAGCAAGAAATATATCGAAGAGTAAGTGCTGGGCTAGCCAAAAATCAAAGTTTATCGGAAGCTTGGTCAAAAATTCCCGATAAATTAGCTTTTTATGATTACATTGGCAATAATCCGGCAAAAGGAGGATTATTTAGAGCCGGTTCAATGGACAATGGCGATGGAATAGCTGTTGGATGGTTAGGGCACCCTGTTTTTCGAGATAAAGACGGAC